GAATCATCAAAATTAGAGTGTTGAACTTTTTCGTGGGGGGGATTACAATTTAATGAGATTCTGAAAGTGAAAGGAGGGTTCATTTAATTTAAATTAAATAACTAAAGTTTTATCTTTTGCTGAAGAAGTTTTGATAGCTACGGATCACAAAAAACACTAAAATCATAACAGAAAAATGCATTGTGGAAAAATCGATAGTTTCTTTTTTAGTTCCGAAAAAGAAACTAAAATTCAAATAGAAAAATAATAAATAGTCTTTCTTCTTTTTGTTGTTGCTTGAATATTTTATATTCAATTGAATATAATAAATAACAAGCATTTTTGTTTTCAAATCAACTAAATCATTATTTATCTATAATTCGTTGGAACAAAAAAAGGGGCCCGGCTAGGTATTGACCAGGCCAGGCCATCAGAATAAGAAGGGCCTTTCGAACAAAATCAACACAAAGATGTCTTCTTTTTTTTTTCTTTATTTATTTTTTTTTACAGGCTCGTTCGAGCCCTTCCTTTATCTAAAATAAATTCCTGATTTCTATATCTCTATAGAATAGAATAGAGAAAGAAAGACTCCTTACATTATGTGTAAGGTAGTAATTCTCTTTTTCAATTGGGAGAGATGGCTGAGTGGACTAAAGCGTCGGATTGCTAATCCGTTGTACGAGTTATTCGTACCGAGGGTTCGAATCCCTCTCTTTCCGTTTCCGTTGATGACTTGATTTATTTATTTTTTTTTCAAATCTTAGTTAAACGCGTGGAATAGATAAAATCCTAAGAAAATTTGAAAATTAACCAAGGAAAAACCCTTTGGATTTTATTCTTCACGTCCAGGATTACGTCCTGGATCATTAGATAGGAATCCAAAGATGAAGAGAGAAACAAAAAATATCACTACGGTATAAACGAAGAGTTTAAGAGTAAGCATTACACAATCTCCAAGATGATTTTTTGAAAAAAAAAAAAGAGAATAGATCTTCCATTTTTCTACCCCATTTCCTATTTTGACACCAAGAAATGAGGTTTTTCTAAAAATAGAAATGAATTGTCAGAAATTCATTTGGAATAAGAGTTTTTCATTAACAAAAATTTCTTTCAGATCAAAATTCGATATTGTTAGGAGACCCTAATATAATAGGGTTAGGGTCTTTCACTGGAAAAAGGGTCAAAAAAAAGGAGGAAATGGGGTAAGCCGGATTTACGGCGACTATCCAAGAATTTCAATGTGTGAATCGAGGGTTCAGACTCTAAAACTTATCTGATTTTATCAATTGTTAGAATTTTTTCTCGAAGAAATCATGAATTTTCTAGGATATTATTAAGGATCTCATCGAAAACTTACAGCAGCTTGCCAAACAAAGGCTAAGAGAAAAAAAAACAAAGGTATGACTGGCATAACATCTACGATTGGATTCAAAAAAGCATAGGCTTCGGGCAATTTGCCGAAGAAAAAACTACTCGAATAAAGGGCAGAATTAAGACAAATACAGATCAAACTAAAGATATTAAGCATAACAGACATTTTGTTCTTGGAGATAATTGCATTTTGATTGAGTTATTGATATAAGGAAAAAGGAAGAGAGTAAGTAAGGTATACAAAAAATCCTTCTTTTTCTTTGAACCCACCCAATCAAAAATCCTCTAATTCTCAAAGGAGAATAGGAGAAATCATACTTTCATACAATATCTTAATTGAATTATATGTAATGATCAATAAATTTAGTTGAATTCTATATCTATATGGATCAAAATCCTAGTAACAATCTATTCTATAGATATTTGGACTCGAGTTGACAAACAACCAATACCAATATTATTGTTTCTTAGTGTAGATTAGAAATTGAAATGGGGCGTGGCCAAGTGGTAAGGCAACGGGTTTTGGTCCCGCTATTCGGAGGTTCGAATCCTTCCGTCCCAGAAGCCATATCCATTTTTTTAGAATAAAGATTGTTTTCTTGCTGTTTAAAGTCTAATGTTAGATGGAATGTGATTTTTTTTTATCTTATATGAATTATATGCATCATATCTTTTTTCACAAACTGAACTGAATCGAGTTCAAATGACACGCAGCTGGACCTGAATCTATTTTTTATCAGGTAAGATGAGAACATGGATCAAAACAAAAGAGTTTGAATTCAAAAAAGTTGGGTGGGCTTTTCATCATATGCTCATTCCCTTTGATATTTAGGGAAGTTAGTTACTTAGAAAAACTTTCCATCCCATATCTATTTGAATTTTCAATGATGGATGTATTTTGAATCGAGATGCAAAAGAATCTATATTCCCTATCTCTTATTATTTATCCCGTAAATGAGGGAGTCTAATTAGTAATTAAATTTTTCTCGAGATTTCTGAATTCGAAACAAGAGCGAGTTCTTGGTACTAATTAAATTCAATCAATAGGACTAAGTCTCTTAGTGGGTTAGACTAAAGCTTGACTTAATTTGGACTTATTGTTTGTCTTTGGAACTAGACAAGTCATTTCCCATCCCGGATCAGGATTCCTTTTTTTTTTATGCTATATCATTCCCATAGAAAGAATAGGGGAGTGGATAGGAGCTAATCAGTATTAATTTAAATATCTGTGTCTGTCCAAATCTCATTAACAAATGATCAAATAACATATTTATATATGTTATGGAATCGATGTATTTTCTTTGAATCTCATTTGATTTAGGTATTTTTTTTGTTTGGCTATAAGGAAGAATTGTAAATCTATGTAACGATTGGATTGAGGCAGGGGTGATTTATCCTATCCCTTTTATTCACTTTATGACAAGATTCGATTATTGAAATATTACTCAATCCCATGTTAAACAAAATACACAAAATACATATAAAATGAGGAAATGTTTAGCTTATATGTATGTATCGTTCTATTTTAATGACAATAGTCTTTCGGTTTTTGTGAAAAAGGTTTGGGATCCCTTAAATTATTTAAACTTAAATTACTTAAATTAAGTATTATAGAATATCTATAACAGTGACAATTGTTCAGTCTATCTGATAGATACGAAAACCCCTCCCTATTTTTTCGATTTTGATTTTCGCAATCAGATAAAAAGAATAAAGATTCAAATCTTACCTTACATCAGTTTTTTTATCCATCTCATGAAAAAAAAATGGGATTTCTTTCTTCTTTTCTGTGATCTATTTATCTATTTGAAATCAGTGATGAGTCAATTAAAAAAGAAAGACTTATCTTTCCTAAGATGATCAAATGTGATCCTTACTGTCCAATTTTCTTCAAATCAACTAATGATGTCTAAATAGGAACCTTTTTCCATTCGAAATAGTTTTAATAAATATTTCGAATGATTCCTTGTAATGTTGAATCTTTGGTACTCAAAAAGTAGGAAATAGGTCAATCTATCCTATTGAGTCACTTGAAGTTGCAGACTCAAAAAGAACTTATTTATTCGTTTATCTATTTCTATTTCTTTATATATATATGTTAAAGATGGTGTCTTGCTAAGACTTCTTCAGAAAAATCTTTACACATATCATATATAGATATAGAAGAAAAAGTATAGATTACGATGTCGATGTACAACTGAACCAATGACTATTCATGATTCCATGATTGAATCAATTCCATACCGGTTCCAAATTAGAGGAATGTTATGGTAAAACTTCGTTTGAAACGATGTGGTAGAAAGCAACGTGCGACTTGAAGGACAGATCCGTTGTGGATTTTTACATCCGCTATTTTATATTTATATAGGAATGAAGGTGCTCTTGGCTCGACATCGTTTGTTCTGTTCCACTCGAACCCTTCGTTTTTTCTTGGGTTGTAAATAGTCCACGATGGAGCTCGAGTAGAAAGGATTAATTCATTTCTCGGGGGCAAGGATCTAGGGTTAATGCCAATCAATAAATTGGAACAACTTCGTAAATATATCTTCGATATAGAAATGGAAAGGATCCAATTTGAGTAAGTTTCCAATTCAAAAGCAAAACTTCTTGGAATTGATCAAACTTTTTCGATCCAAAGTGTATCACGCGGGAATCAACTGTCCGTAGGATTCTTTGATAGAAAGAAATCACAAAAAAGGGTATGTTGCTGCCATTTTGAAAGGATTAAGAAGCACCGAAGTAATGTCTAAACCCAATGATTTAAAACAAAGATAAAGGATCCCAGAACAAGGAAACACCATTTTAATTGTCTCGATAGTCTCAATAACTGGATCAGACTGAAGAATCAAAATAGAATTTTAAACGAGACAAACAAAAGGGGGTAAAGACCACTCAATAAATGAAATTGATTAACTATTTTTTCCTTTAAGCTATTTGAGAGTTATCCAACTTGAGTTATGAGTACGAATGGTTTCTTTTTCATTTTCAGGAAGGAAGAAGAAAAAAAGACTTAAATCATAGTCTAATTGATTTTCTAGGCCCATTTGTCATTTATTAGAATTCCATACATAGACAAAACTTCGAATCAAATCATTTTTTCTCGAGCCGTACGAGGAGAAAACTTCCTATACGTTTCTAGGGGGGGGTATTGTTCATCTACATCTATCCCAATGAGCCGTCTATCGAATCGTTGCAATTGATGTTCGATCCCGAAGAGAAGGAAAAGATCTTCGAAAAGTGGGTTTTTATGATCCAATGAAGAATCAAACTTATTTAAATGTTCCTGCTATTCTATATTTCCTTGAAAAAGGTGCTCAACCTACAGGAACTGTTCAGGATATTTTAAAGAAGGCGGAAGTTTTTAAGGAACTTCGACCTAATCAAACGAAATTCAATTAAAGAAATACCAAGGGGGGGGTAGTGATTTGTATATAACTTTGTATAACTTTTTCTCTACTATTTTTTTATTTCCCCCCTTATCCTGCTTTATTCGTATCTATTTATCATTGCTTCTGTCGAATTCCATGGTCGATAACAACAAAACCTTAGTTTATTGATCATATAAATCTCAAATTCGGACATTTCATTTCTTTCAATTATGTGGTTTTCATTGGAATTTGACTAACCAACATTGATGGAATATATTAAAA